ATACTGAGTAGTAGTCAAAAATTTGTATCCATTTTTCATGATATGATGCATGGATCAGATATATCACGGCCAATTCCTCAGAAGATTCTTCCACAATGGACTCTGATAAGTGAGATTTCGAGTCAATGTTTACAGAATCTTCTTCTGTCCGAAGAAATGATTCATCGAAATAATGAGTCACCCGTTCCATTGATATGGGCACATCTGAGATCAACAAATGCTCGGGAGTTCCTCTATTCCATCTTTTTCCTTCTTCTTGTTGCTGGATATCTCGTTCGTATACATCTTCTCTTTGTTTCCCGAGCCTCTAGTGAGTTACAGACAGAGTTAGAAAAGATCAAATCTTTGATGATTCCATCATACATGATGGAATTTCGAAAACTTCTGGATAGGTATCCTACATCTGAACTGAATCCTTTCTGGTTAAAGAATCTATTTCTAGTTGTTCTGGAACAATTAGGAGATTCTCTGGAAGAAATACGGGGTTCTGCTTCTGGTGGCAACATGCTATTGGGTGGTGGTCCCGCTTATGGGGTCAAATCAATACGTTCTAAGAAGAAATATTGGAAGATCAATCTCATCGATCTTGTAAGTATCATACCAAATCCCATCAATCGAATCATTTTTTCGAGAAATACGAGACATCTAAGTCGTACAAGTAAAGAGATCTATTCATTGATAAGAAAAATAAAAAACGTGAACGGTGATTGGATTGATGATAAAATAGAATTCTGGGTCGCGAACAGTGATTCGATTGATGATGAAGAAAGAGAATTCTTGGTTCAGTTCTCCACCTTAACGACAGAAAAAAGGATTGATCAAATTCTATTGAGTCTGACTCATAGTGATCATTTATCAAAGAATGACTCTGGTTATCAAATGATTGAACAACCGGGATCAATTTACTTACGATACTTAGTTGACATTCATCAAAAGGATCTAATGAATTATGAGTTCAATAGATCCTGTTTAGCAGAAAGACGGATATTCCTTGCTCATTATCATACAATCACTTATTCACAAACCTTGTGTGGGGCTAATATTTTTCATTCCCCATCTCCTCATGGAAAACCCTTTTCGCTCCGCTTAGCCCTATCCCCTTCTAGAGGTATTTTAGTGATAGGTTCTATAGGAACTGGACGATCCTGTTTGGTCAAATACCTAGCGACAAACTCCTATGTTCCTTTCATTACGGTATTTCCGAACAAGTTCCTGGATGACAAGCCTAAAGGTTATCCTATTGATGATATCGATATTGATGATAGTGACGATATTGATGATAGTAATGATGACCTTGATATTGATACGGAGCTGCTAACTATGACGAATGTGCTAACTATGTATATGACGACGAAAATAGACCGATTTGATATCACCCTTCAATTCGAATTAGCAAAAGCAATGTCTCCTTGCATAATATGGATTCCAAACATTCATGATCTGCATGTGAATGAGTCGAATTACTTATCCCTCGATCTATTAGAGAACTATCTCTCCAGGGATTGTGAAAGATGTTCCACTGGAAAGATTCTTGTTATTGCTTCGACTCATATTCCCCAAAAAGTGGATCCCGCTCTAATAGCTCCAAAGAAATTCAATACATGCATTAAGATACGAAGGCTTCTTCTTCCACAACAACGAAAGCACTTTTTCATTCTTTCATATACTAGAGGATTTCACTTGGAAAAGAAGATGTTCCATACTAACGGATTCGGGTCCATAACCATGGGTTCCAATGCGCGAGATCTTGTAGCACTTATCAATGAGGCCCTATCAATTAGTATTACACAGAAGAAATCCATTATAGAAACTAATACAATTAGATCAGCTCTTCATAGAAAAACTTGGGATTTTCGATCCCAGATAAGATCGGTTCAGGATCATGGGATCCTTTTCTATCAGATAGGAAGGGCTGTTACACAAAATGTACTTCTAAGTAATTGCCCCATAGATCCTATATCTATCTATATGAAGAAGAAATCATGTAAGGGAGGGGATTCTTATTTGTACAAATGGTACTTCGAACTTGGAACGAGCATGAAGAAATTAACGATACTTCTTTATCTTTTGAGTTGTTCTGCCGGATCGGTCGCTCAAGATCTTTGGTCTTCATCCAGACACGATGAAAAAAATTGGATCACTTCTTATGGATTCGTCGAGAACGATTCTGATCTAGTTCATGGCCTATTACTATTATTACTCTTAGAAGTAGAAGGCGCTCTGGCTCTGGCGGGATCCTCACGGACAGAAAAATCTTGCAGTCAGTTTGATAATAATCGAGTGACATTACTTCTTCGGTCCGAACCAAGGAATCAGTTAGATATGATGCAAAATGGATCTTGTTCTATCGTTGATCAGAGATTTCTATATGAAAAATACGAATCGGAGTTTGAAGAAGGGGAAGGGGCCCTCGATCCGCAACAGATAGAGGAGGATTTATTCAATCACATAGTTTGGGCTCCTAGAATATGGCGATTTGATTGTATCGAAAGGCCCACTG